ATGTTTTTTTTTTTATTTTTATTTATTTATATAAACAAAAAAAAAAAATGGTTCAAAAAATTAATTTATTTATTAAATTTACTTTAAAAAATATTTTTTATTTAAATTTAAATTTTTATAATATAAATGATTTATATTTAAATAAATTATTTATATTATTTATATATATATAAATAATTTATATATATATAAATTATTTATATTAATTATATCTATATTTATACTCTTAATAAAAATTTAATATATAAATATTGAATATTAATATAAATGAAAAGATATATATTAATATATAAAATAAATATTATATTTATATTAAATATATATATATATATAAATAATATTAAATAAATTATGGTTCTTATATAAATAATAGTGAAGTATTTATAATCCCATGGGTCATAAATGAAGAAAAAAAATAAATAAATTAATATATAATAAATTTATATATATATAGAATGGATTTATATAAATTATTAATTAATTATGACTATAATTAATTATATATATAAATATAATAATAATTAATAAATTTAATTTAAATATATAAATATATTAATATAAATAATTTATTTTAATTATTTATTTAATTAAATATTATATATATATTATAAATTATTTATATATATATATATATTTATATTAATAAATAATGATATTATAATAAATAATTTATATAAAAAAAAAAAAAAAAAAAAATTAGGGAGTTACTAAAATAATTTAATATAGTATAAATAGTATATAATATTTAATTATTATAATTATTTTAAAATATATAATAATTTATTATTAATTATTAATTAATTAATTATAAATTTATTTATAATTAATAAATAATATATAAAAATTAAATTAAGGGATTAATTTTTATTGAGTTTATTTCGGGGAGGAATGTACTATAAATTATTATTATTATGTTAGTTATATAAATTATATTATTTTTATAAAATTATATAAAGAAACTTTAAATTATAAAATAAATTATTATTATTATTTAAATTTTTAAGTTTTTATAATATATTATTTTATTTTGGTTAATATTTTTATTATTATTTTATTTTACATGTAAATTTTTGTGTGAATTAATTTAATTTTTAAAAAATTAAATATAAAAATTTATTCGCAGTAATTGATATTAATATAAAAAAGAAATTTTGTATTAGTAATAATATATAGTATTGGTAAAATTTGTGCCAGCTACCGCGGTTATACAAATAATGCAAGTAAAAATTTTTAGTATTAGTTAAATTGTTAAATTTATAATATAAATATAAATTTATTAGGTGAAATTTTTAAATTTATTTATTTATTATTTTAAAAAATAATTTAAGCTATAAACTTTTTATAATAAACTAGGATTAGATACCCTATTATTGAAAATAAATATTTAAATACTTAAGTAGTATTAGTTATATTCTTAAAATTTAAAAAATTTGGCGGTATTTTAGTCTATTTAGAGGAATCTGTCCTGTAATTGATAATCCACATTGAACCTTACTTAAATTTGTTTAATTTGTATATCGCCGTCATCAGAATATGTTATAAGATAAAAATTTTCTTAATATTTAATTAAATAAGATGTCAGGTCAAGGTGCAGTTTATGTTTAAGTAGAGATGGATTACAATAAATTTATTTAAATGGATAATTTTTTGAAATAAAAGTTTGAAGGTGGATTTAATAGTAATATAAAATAGATTATTTATATGATTTTAGCTCTAAAATATGTACATATCGCCCATCGTTCTTATTTTTAAAATAAGATAAGTTGTAACATAGTAGATGTACTGGAAAGTGTATCTAGAAAGACAATTTAAAGCTTAATTAGTAAAGTATTTCATTTACATTGAAAAGAAATTTGTGCAAATCAATTTAAATTGATTAAATTTTATTTATTAATATTTTATATGTTTATATTTATTTAATAAAAATAATTTTATAAATTTTTGTTTTAGTATTTTTTAAAGAAAAAATAATTTTAATTATAGTTTATTAGTATTGTAAAAGAAAATTGAAATAATTTGAAAAATTTTTATTTTAAAAGAAAATTTAATTTATTGTACCTTGTGTATCAGGGTTTATTAATTAATTAATTATTATATTAATTTTTCTCGAATTTTAAAGATTTAATTATATATAAAAGTTACTGTGGCATAATTATTTTGAATATATAATTAGAAATGAAATGTTAATCGTTTTAAAATATATCTAGTTTTTTAAGAAATAAATTTAATTTAGATTTATAAATTAAAAATTTTAATTTTTTAATATTTTTATTTTATAAAATTAATATTTTAAGGGATTAGCTTTAAAATAAATTTTTAAATTTTCAATAAAATATTTAATAAATGTAAGCTTAAAAATAGTTATCATTAATAAATTTGTTATAATTTATTTTAAATTTTTTATTATTTATTGTTAAATTAAATTATTTATTAAAATATAAATTTTAATTATTAAAATTTATTAATTATGATAAAATTAGTATATTTAATTTATAAAAATTATTTAAAATGTAAGGTTTAAATAAGGAATTCGGCAAATTATATACTCACCTGTTTATCAAAAACATGTCTTTTTGTATTTAATTTAAAGTCTAACCTGCCCACTGATAAATTAAAGGGCCGCAGTATTTTGACTGTGCGAAGGTAGCATAATCAGTAGTCTTTTAATTGGAGGCTTGTATGAATGGTTGAATGAGGTATATACTGTCTTTTTTAAAATTTTATAGAATTTTATTTTTTAATTAAAAAGTTAAAATATAATTAAAGGACGAGAAGACCCTATAGATCTTTATTTTTGTTAATTATAAATTAAAAAGAATAATTAAATTTATAATTTAATTAAAAATTTTACTGGGGTGGTATTAAAATTTAAATAACTTTTATTATTTATTAACATTAATATATGAATAGTTGATCCAGTTATATTGATTAAAAAATTAAGTTACCTTAGGGATAACAGCGTAATTTTTTTTTAGAGTTCATATCGACAAAAAAGATTGCGACCTCGATGTTGGATTAAGAGTTATTTTTAGGTGTAGAAGTTTAAAGTTTAGGTCTGTTCGACCTTTGAATTCTTACATGATCTGAGTTCAAACCGGCGTAAGCCAGGTTGGTTTCTATCCTTAATAAAATTATTATATTATAGTACGAAAGGACCTAATATAAAAAATATAAATTTTAAATTTAAGAATTATATTAATATTTAATAAACTATTTTGGCAGATTAGTGCAATAAATTTAGAATTTATTTATATAATTTAATTAATTATAAATAGTATTGTTTTTTATAGATTATGTATTATCATTAATTGGAAGTTTATTATTAGTTATTTGTGTAATAGTTGGAGTTGCCTTTTTAACTTTATTAGAACGTAAAGTTTTAGGTTATATTCAAATTCGTAAAGGACCAAATAAAGTTGGTTTTATAGGGTTATTACAACCTTTTAGAGATGCTGTAAAGTTATTTACTAAGGAACAAACTTATCCTTTATTATCAAATTATATTTTTTATTATTTTTCTCCTATTTTTTCTTTATTTTTATCTCTTTTAATTTGAATATGTATACCATATTTAATTAAATTATATTCATTTAATTTAGGAGTTTTATTTTTTTTATGTATTACTAGTTTGGGTGTTTATACTGTTATAGTAGCTGGTTGGTCTTCTAATTCTAATTATGCTTTATTAGGGGGATTACGAGCAGTTGCTCAAACAATTTCTTATGAAGTGAGATTAGCTTTGATTTTATTAAGTTTTATTTTTTTAATTGGAAATTATAATTTTTTAAATTTTTATTTATATCAAAAATATATATGATTTATTGTTTTTTGTTTTCCTTTAGCTTTAGTATGATTTGCTTCTTGTTTAGCTGAAACTAATCGGACTCCTTTTGATTTTGCTGAAGGTGAATCAGAATTAGTATCTGGATTTAATGTAGAATATAGAAGAGGAGGATTTGCTTTAATTTTTTTAGCTGAGTATTCTAGTATTTTATTTATAAGAATATTATTTAGAGTAATTTTTTTAGGTAGTGATATTTATAGAATCATATTTTTTTTAAAGTTAACTATTATTTCTTTTTTATTTATTTGAGTTCGAGGAACTTTACCTCGATTTCGTTATGATAAATTAATATATTTAGCTTGAAAAAGATTTTTACCTATATCTTTAAATTATTTATTTTTTTTTATTGGGTTAAAAATTTATATTTTATCTTTATTATTTTAATGAATAATTTTTAGTATTATAAATTAATAGAAGACTTTACTTCTTTCTTATGTTTTCAAGACATATGCTATAAAAGCTTATTAATTAATTTAATAATTTATCTCAATATTTAGTTAATAGAGGATTAATTAAAAAATAAGAGAAATATAAAACTGTTAAAATTTGACCTGTTAAAACATAAGGGTCTTCTACAGGGCGAGCTCCAATTCATGTTAATAATGATGCAATAATTACTATATTTCAGAATAAAATTTGATTTAAAGGATAAAATTGAAGTCCTCGGAATTTACTAATGTGAGTAAAAGGTAAAATTATTAAAATAGCAATTGATAAAACTAAAGCAATTACTCCTCCTAATTTGTTAGGAATAGATCGTAAAATTGCATAAGCAAATAAAAAATATCATTCTGGTTGAATATGAACAGGGGTAACTAAAGGATTAGCAGGAATAAAATTTTCTGGATCTATTAATAAATAATTAAATTTTCAAATAAATCCAATTAAAATTCAAATAAAAATTACAAATCCAACAACATCCTTATAAATAAAATATGGATGAAAAGGAATTTTATCAACATTTCTATTAATTCCTAAAGGATTATTAGATCCAGTTTGATGTAAAAATAATAAATGAATTATTGTTAATGCTAAAACAATAAATGGTAAAATAAAATGAAATGTAAAAAATCGAGTTAAAGTTGCGTTATCTACTGCAAATCCCCCTCAAATTCATTGTACAAGATCTGTTCCTAAATAAGGAATAGCAGATAATAAATTAGTAATAACTGTAGCTCCTCAGAATGATATTTGTCCTCATGGTAAAACATATCCTAAGAATCCTGTTGCTATTACTATAAATAAAATAATTACTCCAATTATTCAAGTTGGAACAAATAGATATGATCTATAATATACTCCTCGTCCTACATGAATAAATAAACAAGCAAAAAAAAATGATGCTCCATTAGCATGGCAAATTCGTAAAAATCAACCATTATTTACATCTCGATAAATATGATTAACTCTATTAAAAGCTGTTTCAATATCAGCTGTATAATGTATTGCTAAAAATAAACCTGTTAAAATTTGAATAATTAAACATAAACCTAATAATGAACCAAAATTTCATCAAGCAGAAATATTTGAAGGCGCTGGTAAATCTACTAAAGCATTATTAGCAATTTTAATTAAAGGGTGAGTTTTTCGTAAAGATTTAGTCATTAATTTATTGGTCGTAAAGGACCATAATTTTTTTTTGTAATTTTTACTGTTACTAATAAAGTTAAAAATAAATAATTAATTAATAATAAAGTAATTAAATTAGTTGGAAAATTATATATTTTATTTAATGAAATTGAATCTTCAGGTAATAATGAATTTAAAAATAATGACTTTATTTCATTATTATTAATAAAATTTTCAATAATTGATTTATCTATAAAAAAAGAAAAAATTATGAAAATTGTAATTATAATTAATACTATAAAACTTAATTTAAATGATATTGAAAATATTTCATTTGATGAAAGTGAAGTAACATAAATAAATAAAACTAATATTCCTCCTATAAAAATTAAAAATAAAACATAAGAAAATCAAAATGTTTTTACATATATTCCCGTTAGTAATGATGTTAAAAATGTTTGAATTAATAATATTAATCCTATAGCTAAAGGGTGTTTTATTTGTATAAAAATAAAGCTTGTAATAAATGAAGTTAATAAAATAAATATTATAATTTCAAGAAATAGTTTATAATAAAATATTAACTTTGGGAGTTAATGAAAAGGAAGTATCTTTTTTCTTGAAGTTTTAAAAAAAATAATTTTTATTTTTAGTTTACAAGACTAACGTTTTTTTTAAACTATTAAAACTAATGATAAATTTATATATATGTTATTTAATAATTATTATATTTATATTTGGATGTATTGTATTTATTTCTAGACGAAAACATTTATTATGTACTTTATTAAGTTTAGAATTTATAGTATTAATATTATTCATATTATTATTTTTGTATTTAAATTTTATAAATTATGAAAGTTATTTTAGTATATTTTTTTTAACTTTTTGTGTATGTGAAGGAGTTTTAGGTTTATCTATTTTAGTATCAATAATTCGAACTCATGGAAATGATTATTTTCAAAGTTTTTCAATTTTGCAATGTTAAAATTTATTTTTATAATTTTATTTATATTTTTTTTATTTTTTAAAAAAAATATTTATTGAATGGTTCAAAATTTAATTTTTTTAGCTACTGGTTTATTTATAATTAAAATTAGATCAAATTATTATTTTTGTGATATTTCTTATTATTTTGGAATAGATATAATTTCTTATGGTTTAATTTTATTAAGATTTTGAATTTGTGGATTAATATTAATAGCAAGAGAAGGAGTTGTACGTTATAATAATTATATTAATTTATTTTTATTTATAATTCTTTTTTTATTATTAATATTAATTTTTACTTTTAGTTCTATAAGAATATTTATGTTTTATTTATTTTTTGAAAGTAGTTTAATTCCAACTTTATTTTTAATTTTAGGATGAGGGTATCAACCAGAACGTCTTCAAGCTGGAATTTATTTATTATTTTATACTTTATTAGCTTCTTTACCTTTATTAATTGGTATTTTTTATATTAAAAATGATAATTATACTATAAATTTTATTATATTAAGTTATAAAAATTTATATAATTTAGAATTTTTATATTTATGTATAGTATTTGCTTTTTTAGTAAAAATACCTATATTTTTAGTTCATTTATGATTACCTAAGGCTCATGTTGAAGCACCAGTTTCGGGTTCTATAATTTTAGCAGGTGTTTTATTAAAATTAGGAGGTTATGGATTATTACGTGTATTTTCTATTCTTCAAGTTTTAGGAATAAAATTTAATTTTATTTGAATTAGAATTAGATTAATTGGGGGAGTATTAGTTAGTTTGATTTGTTTATGACAAATAGATTTAAAGTCTTTAATTGCTTATTCTTCTGTTGCTCATATAGGAATTGTTTTAAGTGGATTAATAACAATAACATATTGAGGATTAAGAGGTTCTTATACATTAATAATTGCTCATGGATTATGTTCTTCTGGGTTATTTTGTTTAGCTAATATTTCATATGAACGAATAGGAAGACGAAGTTTATTAATTAATAAGGGAATATTAAATTTTATACCAAGATTATCATTATGATGATTTTTATTATGTTCAGGAAATATAGCAGCTCCTCCTACATTAAATTTATTAGGTGAAATTTCTTTATTAAATAGAATTGTTAGTTGATCTTGATTAACAATAATTAGTTTAGCATTTTTATCTTTTTTTAGAGCTGCTTATACATTATATTTATTTGCTTATAGACAACATGGAAAAATTTATTCAGGAGTTTATTTTTTTTCTTCAGGTAGAGTTCGTGAATTTTTATTATTAATACTACATTGATTACCTTTAAATTTATTAATTATAAAAAGTAATTTTTGTATATTATGAATTTAATATTTAAATAGTTTAATAAAAATATTGATTTGTGGTGTCAATGATATGAAATTTTTCATTTTAGATCGTGAATTATTTAGTTAATTATTGTAAAAATAGATTTTATATTTTAATTTCTATTAGATTTACTTTATTTATTTTTAGATTAAAATTTTTATTAACAGATTTAGTTTATTTTATTGAATGAGAAATTGTATCTTTACATTCAATATCTATTGTAATAACTTTTTTATTTGATTGAATAAGTTTAATATTTATATCTTTTGTTTTATTAATTTCTTCTTTAGTTATTTTTTATAGAAATCAATATATAGAAGCAGATTATAATGTAAATCGATTTATTTTATTAGTATTAATATTTGTATTTTCAATAATAATATTAATTATTAGTCCTAATTTAATTAGAATTTTATTAGGTTGGGATGGGTTAGGATTAGTTTCATATTGTTTAGTTATTTATTTTCAAAATGTTAAGTCTTATAATGCTGGTATATTAACTGCTTTATCTAATCGAATTGGAGATGTGGCTTTATTATTAGCAATTGCTTGAATATTAAATTATGGAAGTTGAAATTATATTTTTTATTTAGATATTATAAAAAATGATATAGAAATAATGATTATTGGGGGATTAGTAATATTAGCCGCAATAACTAAAAGTGCTCAAATTCCTTTTTCTTCATGATTACCTGCAGCAATAGCTGCTCCTACACCTGTTTCTGCATTAGTTCATTCTTCTACATTAGTAACTGCAGGTGTTTATTTATTAATTCGTTTTAACATTTTATTAGAAAATACATTTTTAGGTCAATTTTTATTGTTAGTTTCTGGATTAACAATATTTATAGCTGGATTAGGGGCTAATTTTGAATTTGATTTAAAAAAAATTATTGCTTTATCAACTTTAAGTCAACTTGGGTTAATAATAAGAATTTTATCAATTGGATTTTATAAGTTAGCTTTTTTTCATTTATTAACACATGCTTTATTTAAGGCATTATTATTTATATGTGCTGGGGTAATTATTCATAATACTAAAAATGCCCAAGATATTCGTTTTATAGGAGGTTTAAGAATAAGTATACCTTTAACTTGTAGATGTTTTAATATTGCTAATTTAGCTTTATGTGGAATACCATTTTTAGCAGGATTTTATTCAAAGGATTTAATTTTAGAAATAGTAATATTATCTTATATAAACTTTTTTTCTTTTTTTCTTTTTTTTTTTTCTACTGGTTTAACAGTTTGTTATTCTTTTCGATTAGTTTTTTATTCAATAACTGGGGATTTTAATAGAACTTCTTTAAATATGTTAAATGATAAGGGTTGAACAATATCTTTTAGAATTTTTTTTTTAATAGTAATAGCAATTATTGGTGGAAGTATATTAAATTGATTAATATTTTTTAATCCTGAAATAATTTGTTTACCTTTTTATATAAAGATATTAACTTTATTTGTTTGTATTACTGGAGGTTTTATAGGTTATTTGATTAGAAATGTAAAATTATTTTTTTTTAATAAGTCTATTGAATTTTATAATTTTAGTTTTTTTTCTGGAAGAATATGATTTATACCTGTAATTTCTACAATTGGTGTTGTTAAATGACCATTAATTTTAGGAATATATTCTTATAAAAGTTTTGATCAAGGTTGAAGTGAATATTTTGGAGGTCAAATATTATATAAGCAATTAAAAAATTATTCATTATATATTCAAGAATTTCAAAATAATAATTTAAAAATTTATTTATTAAGTTATATATTATGAGTAATTATTTTAGTAATAATAACATTATTTTTAAAATAATAAAAATTTAAATAGCTTATATTTAGAGCATGACACTGAAGATGTTAGGGAAATTATTATAATTTTTAAATATATTTATAAAAAATAAATTTTTATTTTTACAGTGAAAATGTAATGTTTTTTTTAAACTATATAAATATTAATGAAATATGTTGATCAAGAAAAAGCTGCTAACTTTTATCTTTAATGGTTTAATTCCATTTATATTTCTTAATTGGAATATTAAAATTATTCAATGATATCATTAACAGTGATATACCTCTTTTTGGTTTCAATTAATAAGATAAATTGAATAAATTCAATACTTTTTAAATGCAAATTAAATGTTATAGTTAACTATTATCCTAAAATATGGGTGAATTTCACCTAAGATTAGGCCGAAACTAATTGCAATATATCGCTTCATATTTAATTATTTCATTCTAAAGCTCCTTGATTTCATTCATGGTATAAACCTGCTAATAAAATAAAAATAAAAAATAAACTTGTAAATGTTCAATTAATTATATTTGATGACTTAATAATTAAAATTATTGGTAAAATTAAAGCAATTTCTACATCAAAAATTAAAAAAATGATGGCAATTAAAAAAAATCGTAAAGAAAATGGAAGACGAGAATAATTTATTGGGTCAAATCCACATTCAAAAGGAGATGATTTTTCTCGATCAATAATAGTTTTTTTTGATAAAATTGTAGCTAATATTATTACAATAATTGTAATAATAAAAATAATACATCTTATAATTAATAATATAATAATTATTTATACTAAAATTATTTAGTCCTTGTGATTGGAAGTCACATATACACAAATATACTTTATAAATAACTACCTCATCAATAAATTGAAATATATAAAAATAATCAAACTACATCAACAAAGTGTCAGTATCAGGCTGCAGCTTCAAATCCAAAATGATGACCTCTAGAAAAGTGGTAATTTATATGTCGAAATAAACAAATTAATAAAAAAGAAGTTCCAATTAAAACATGAAGTCCATGAAATCCAGTAGCTACAAAAAATGTAGACCCGTATACATTATCTGCAATCGTAAAAGGTGCTTCAATATATTCATAAGCTTGTAAAATTGAAAAGTAAATTCCTAATAAAACAGTAAAAAATAAACTTTGTGTTGCTTGAGTATGATTATTTTCTATTAAACTATGATGAGCTCAAGTAACTGTTACTCCTGAAGCTAATAAAATAGCTGTATTTAATAAAGGAATTTGAAATGGGTTAAAAGCTACAATTCCTACTGGAGGTCAAATTATTCCTAATTCAATTGTTGGGGATAAACTACTATGAAAAAATGCTCAAAAAAATGAAATAAAAAAAAATACTTCAGAAATAATAAATAAAATTATTCCTCATCGTAAACCTAAAGTAACTGGGATAGTGTGAAGACCTTGAAAAGTTCCTTCTCGTGAAATATCTCGTCATCATTGATATATTGTTAATATAGTAATGATATTACCTAATAAAAATAAAGAAATATCATATTGATGAAATCATTGAACAAGACCAGTAACTGTTGTTATTGCTCCAATAGCCCCTGTTAAAGGTCAAGGACTATAATCTACTAAATGAAAAGGGTGATTTGCATGTGTTGACATAAATTAATTTACTTCTCTAGAATAAAGAGTTCTTAAAACAGCAAATACATATGATTGAATAATTGCTACAGCAGATTCTAAAACTAATAAAGCAATTTGAGTAATTAAAATTAATGATAAAATAATGTAAGAAGTTGATATAGGACCTGTATTTCCTAATAAAGTTATTAATAAATGTCCAGCAATTATATTAGCAGTTAATCGAACAGCTAATGTTCCTGGTCGAATTACATTACTAATTGTTTCAATACATACTATAAAAGGTATTAATACAGGAGGAGTTCCTTGAGGAACTAAATGAGCAAATATATGTTGTGTATGACAAATTCATCCATATAGTATAAAACTTAATCATAAAGGGAAAGCTAATGTTAAAGTTAAAGTTAAATGACTTGTACTAGTAAAAATATAAGGAAATAATCCTAAAAAATTATTAAATATAATTAATGAAAATAATGAAACAAACATTAATGTTCTTCCATTGTGTCCATTTGGTCCTAATAAAGTCTTAAATTCCTTATGTAAAGTTAATAAAATATTATTTCAAATAATTTGGAATCGATTAGGTATTAGTCAATAAACAGATGGAATAATTAAAAGTCCTAAAAAAGTTCTTAATCAATTTAAAGACAAATTTAAAATTGTTGTTGAAGGGTCAAATACAGAAAATAAATTAGTTATCATTTTCAAGTTATTTTATGATGTGTAATATTTAAATTTTGGGAAGATTCATTAGAGTTATAAGAGAAACAAAAATAATTTTTAATATTAAAAATTACTAATGTAATTGAAAAAACTACAAATAAAGTTAATCATCTAATAGGGGCTATTTGAGGAATTAAAAAATATTAGATTAATACTAATTTTTTTAGTTTGACATACTAAGGTTTTTATAAAACTAATTTTTTGAAAATTAAATTTCATTAGAAGTAAGTGCTAATTTACTATAATATGATTTAAGAGATCATTACTTGCTTTCAGTCATCTAATGAATTTATTTGAGAAGAAATTCATTTAATAAAGTAATTTATTGGAATTCTTTCAATTACAATTGGTATAAAACTGTGATTTGCTCCACAAATTTCTGAACATTGACCAAAGAATAAACCTGGTTGATTAATTAAAAAATTAGTTTGATTTAATCGTCCAGGAGTTGCATCAATTTTTACACCAAGAGAAGGAACAGTTCATGAATGAATTACATCAGTGGCAGTTACTAAAATTCGAATTTGATTATTTAATGGTAAAATAATTCGGTTATCTACATCTAATAAACGAAATCCATTAATATCTAATTCATTTGTTGGAATTATATATGAATCAAATTCTAAATTTAAAAAATTAGAATATTCATAACTTCAGTATCATTGATGACCAATAGCCTTTAAAGTAATAAGAGGAGAATTAATTTCGTCTATTAAATATAATAAACGTAAAGATGGGAAAGCAATAAATATTAAAATTACAGCAGGTAAAATTGTTCAAATAATTTCAATTGTTTGACCATGTAGTAAATAACGATTAGTAAATTTATTAAAAAATAATATAAATATAATATAAGCAATTAATACAGTAATTATAATTAAAATTAAAAGTGTATGATCATGGAAAAAATTTAATTGTTCTATTAAAGGTGATGAACTATCTTGCAGTCCTAAATTTGCTCATGTTGCCATTTTCTAACAAAAGATAATAATCTTTATATATGAAGCTTAAATTCATTGCACTAATCTGCCATATTAGAAATTAGAAGAAAGAAGTGGTAATTCTGAATAAGTATGTTCAGCAGGAGGAAGAGTATGATATCATTCAATAGAAGATGATAATTGTATAGGGAATGAAGGAGTTCGTTGAGAAATTATACTTTCTCAAATAATAAATATAAAGAAAATGATAGCAAATAATGAAATTGTACTTCCTAAAGAAGAAATAATATTTCATGCTAAATAACTATCAGGAAAATCAGAATATCGTCGAGGTATTCCTGCTAATCCTAAAAAGTGTTGAGGGAAGAAAGTTAAATTAACTCCAATAAACATTATTACAAATTGGGCCTTTAATCAAGAAGGATTTATTACTAATCCTGTAAGTAAAGGGTATCAATGAATAAATCCTGCTATAATAGCAAATACAGCTCCTATAGATAATACATAATGGAAATGAGCTACAACATAATAAGTATCATGTAATACAATATCAATTGATGAATTAGCAAGAACTACTCCTGTTAATCCTCCAACTGTAAATAAAAATACAAATCCTAGTGATCAAAGTAGAGCAGGGCTATAAGTTAATTGTGTCCCATGAAGTGTAGCTAATCAACTAAAAATTTTAATTCCTGTTGGAACAGCAATAATTATAGTAGCAGATGTAAAATAAGCTCGAGTATCTACGTCTATTCCTACTGTAAATATATGGTGAGCTCAAACAATAAATCCTAATAATCCAATTGTTAATATAGCATAGATTATTCCTAAAGTTCCAAATGTTTCCTTTTTTCCTCTTTCTTGAGTAATAATATGAGAAATTATACCAAACCCAGGTAAAATTAAAATATATACTTCTGGATGTCCAAAAAATCAAAATAAGTGTTGGTATAAAATAGGGTCACCTCCTCCAATTGGGTCAAAGAAAGAAGTATTTAAATTTCGATCGGTTAATAATATAGTAATAGCTCCAGCTAAAACAGGTAATGATAAAAGAAGAAGAATAGCTGTAATTACAACAGATCACACAAATAATGGTAATCGGTCTAAAGTAATTCCAGCAGATCGTATATTAATTACAGTAGTAATAAAATTTACAGCTCCTAAAATTGATGAAATTCCGGCTAAATGTAAAGAAAAAATTGTTAAATCTACTGAAGCTCCTGCATGGGCAGTTCCAGATGACAAAGGTGGATAAACTGTTCATCCTGTCCCAGATCCATTTTCTACTATACTACTTGAAAGTAATAGTGTTAATGAAGGAGGTAATATTCAGAAACTTATATTATTTATTCGAGGGAAAGCTATATCAGGTGCTCCTAATATTAAAGGTACTAATCAATTTCCAAAACCTCCAATTATAATAGGTATAACTATAAAGAAAATTATAATAAATGCATGAGCTGTAACAATTACATTATAAATTTGATCATTTCCAATAAATATACCTGGATGACTTAATTCAGCACGAATTAGTACTCTTAATGATGTTCCTACTATTCCAGATCAAACTCCAAAAATAAAATATAATGTACCAATATCTTTATGATTTGTTGAAAATAACCATTGTCGCGATTAAATGGCTGAAGTTTAGGCGATAAATTGTAAATTTATATATAAGAATAATTCTTTTTAATCAAACTTTATATTCAATAATGATATTAGACTGCAATTCTGAAGGAATAATTTTTTAATTATTAAAGTTTAAGAATTAAAAGATTAATACAAATATTTTCAGCTTTGAAGGCTATTAGTTTATTTAACTTAAATTCTTATTATAGAATTATATAAATTAAAGTAATTATTATTAATCCTATAATAGAAATAAAATTTAAAGTTAAAATTAAATTTATATTTTTATTATTGTATGAATTTATTAATATTCATGAATTTTTATTGTAATTTAATATATAAATACTATAAGATATTCGTAAATAATAATATAAAGTAATTAATGTTAAACAAACAGCAATAAATAATAAAAAGATTTGATTTAATTCAATTATATTTTGAATAACTAATCATTTAGGTAAAAATCCTAAAAATGGAGGTAATCCTCCTAATGATAATAAATTTAAAAATATAAAAAATTTAATGATAGGATTTATTATTGAAAAATTAAAAATTTGATTAAAATGAAATAATTTAAAATTATTAAATATCAAAATAATAGATATTGATAAAATAGAATATAATAGAAAATAAGTAAATCAAAGTAATTCATTATTTATTATAGCTATTAATATTCATCCTAAATGATTAATTGAAGAAAATGCTATTAATTTACGTAAAGAGGTTTGATTTAATCCTCCTAATGCTCCAATAATTATTGATAAAATAATAGAAATTAAAAAGAAATTATAATTTATATTATAAGAAATTAATATTAAAGGAGCAATTTTTTGTCAAGTTATTAAAATTAATCTATTAATTCAATTTAAACCTTCTATTACTCCTGGAAATCAAAAATGGAAAGGAGCAGCTCCTCTTTTTAATAATAATGTTGATAGAATTAATAAATCATTAAAATTATTATTAATTAATCAATTATTATTAAAAAATAATATTATTAAAATAATAGCAAATAATAAAATTGATGAAGCAAAAGCTTGAGTTAAAAAATATTTTAATCTACTTTCTGAAGTTATTAAATTTTTTTTACCTTCATTTATTAAGGGAATAAATGAAAGTAAATTAATTTCTAACCCTATTCATGCTCCTAACCAAGAATTAGAAGAAATAGTAATTAAAGAACCTGTAATTAATATAATAAAAAAAATATTATTAGAAATTTTTTTAATTAAAAAGAAAAGGATTATAACCTTTATAAGTGGGGTATGAACCCAATAGCTTAATTAGCTTATCTTTTTATATTTTAGTGTATGATGCACAAAAGTTTTTGAAGCTTTTGGAAATAGTTTAATTCTATTAAATATAATAATGAATAAAGCATTAAATCTTTATGATTTACCCTATCAAGGTAATCCTTTTTATCAGGCAATTCATT